CCAACCAATTCCCAAAAAATATAAATTTGTATCAAATTAGAACTAGTAACTAATCCCAACATGGAAGTACTGAAAAAACTCATATAAGCAAAAAATCTTACATATCCTTGATCATGAGACATATAATTATCACTATAACTAAGAACCATAATTCCAACAGTAGTGATTAATATTGACATAATAGAAGTAAGTGGATCAATTAAGTAGCCGAATTCTAAAGAAAAATCATTAGTGATGATCCAAGACCATACATATTGATAGATAGAACTGCTATTTATTTGCTGAATAGACAGATCAATCGAAAAAATCATGACTATACTTAACAATAAAATACTATGAAAGGACCACATACGACGAAGATTTTTTGTTGCCGTGGGAAAAAGAAGAAGTCCCACCCCTATTAACATAGGAACTGGAAGTGGAACGAAGGGTATTATCCACGCATATTGATATGTCTGTTCCATAAAAAATAAAAAGTTTTTTATTCTTAATTAAGTGTTTCCGATTCACCGGATCTTATCTCTTTTGAAAGGAGTCAATAAAAAAATCAAGATATGTACTAACTTAAATAGAATTTTCTAATTTTATATTCTTACTTATTGTTTATTGTGAGTCTTTCTTAAATACTTCAACTATTCAAATCAAGAAGTTACAATTGGTCAAATGATATAACTAAAGTACTCGTAAAACGTGAATACTTAGTTAGTCACTAATATATTTATGAAGATACCGAAAATGAAAAATTCAATGATTATTAAAAAATTTCTAGTCATAGAGCAAGTATAAAGAATTACACTAAAAATACTAATATGAATCATAGGATTAGATTAACTAAGATCACTAACCTGGCCTAATGAAATAAGAACTCGCTATTTTAGTTAGTTTATTCAAAATCATTAACTAGTTCATTATGGAATTGATTGATTTATTTCCAGTCTAATAAAATCAAAAACATTAAAGATTCAAGTTTTTCAGTAAGCAACAAGGGTGGGGTTCTTAAACCTTTCAATGTATTTTAGTACATGTAAATTAAATGTAGAACGACGAAAATAGGCAGAAATAGAAATGTAGGGTCTTTTTGATTCTTTATGTTATAGAGTTCAACCAATTTAATTGCTAGGGCACGGCGTATTCTATAGATTTGAATAAGAAAGAGAAATAAAAGTATCAATATCAATCAATACAAATTTTTCTTTCTTACGAATATTGTATGGACTAGAAAAACCATTTTCTTTTTGAAAAAAAAAAATCATATATCCTCTTCTTCTAGTAATATTTTATGCAATTTTCACATATCTTTCACCTATCTCCATTTATATGAAAATAATATTATCTAGAGAATAAAAAGAACAATTCGTTTTGAACAATAGATGTCTTTCACATCCAACTATAATAATGAGTAACCTCTTCATTTTTAAATGGCAGTTCCAAAAAAACGTACTTCTATATCAAAAAAGCGTATTCGTAAAAATATTTGGAAACGGAAGGGATATTGGGCAGCGTTAAAAGCTTTTTCTTTAGGGAAATCTCTTTTGACCGGAAATTCAAAAAGTTTTTTTGTGCGACAAACAAATAAGTAATAAAACGTTGGAATAATCTGAATTGATTTGACTCGAAAAAAGGTCCATTTCATAATTAAAAATGAACAATTTACATTACCTATTTTTATTATTGTTGGGCTAATCAATATGAAATGGACCTTTCTTTTCTCCTATGATATGTGGAATAAGAATTTTTCTGTTTAATGAATTCTACAACTAATACTTTTTTTGTTTGAAAAAAGAATAAAGACAGGATACAAGGTTTTAACCCTCTTTTAGTATGTTTTTTCATTTCCAAGGTGGGGAGTTTTATTTTCCCCATCGAACTATTTGTTCCAATTACAATAATAAATAAGAAAATTCTTTTTTCTCTCTATATCATATCTATAGAAGAGCAAATAGAAAATCTTTAGCTAAGTTAAAATTAATGAATTGTTGATACTAATTGATTCCATTTTTAAAACTTTTTGTGTAACTTTCGGACTTCTTAATTTCCTTTCTCTAAATTATTATATAGATCTCCCATATATCTTTCGCTTTCAACCAAATCAAAAAAGCCGTTAGCTTAGTTAGGATATTGTGTACGAAAAATGTGTCATTTTTAAATAATTCAAAAAAAATGGGGTCTATTTTGTAAAAATGCATTTTTTTGAGTTCGATCGCGGTAGAACTATCTAGTTACAAGAGTTCAATCTCAGGAAAGCATAACCTACACGAAAGTCTTAAATTAATTTAATAAACTGACACCCTAAATGAAAATAATGAACTTTCAAATCCCTATTTGAATGAATTTGGATTTATCAGTTTAAATCTTTCCTAAAAAACATTGCATTGAATTTACTCCTCCAATCTCGACGATTGAATATGAATAGGCTATTATGAGTTCGAGCAAGCCGCTATGGTGAAATCGGTAGACACGCTGCTCTTAGGAAGCAGTGCTAAAGCATCTCGGTTCGAGT